TGATTACGAAAAAAAGATACATTGCATTAGTTCACGAAACATTACAAGAATTCTATCTCTCTAAAAAAGATCTTTTTTGTAGTGCAAGTTAATTCTTTCTAGTTTATTTTTTTGTTCCTATTCTCCTTTCTCATAAAAAGGTACTTTAAGTAAAGGATTACTTCGTTCTTGATAGTTATTTACTTAATCGGTGGATAGGAAAATACTCTGGATCGGAATCGTGGGGAGTACTCCTTCATCATTTCTACCAACATAAAGCCCCAATTAGAATCCCTTTTATGCTATGCAGTATGAACAGAAAAATCCTGTTGAATAACTTACATAATCTCTATTACGAATCCTTTGTGTACCTTGGTGTTCCTAACTATCCACCCTTTTTGGTCAAAAGGACCCCCCCGCTCATTAGGGTAATACATGTCTGTTAATAGCTAGTAAAATCCCTAGATAGTTGCTCCTTTTGAACCCGCTTCAAGTCATGATGACTAATCACTCAATCTTGGGGTAAATAGTATAGTATATAATGCTTATGTTTACTTTCACTTAACACTTGTACATAGGAAATGAGACTGAATCTTTTTACTGCAAAGTAAGAAACTTTTTTTTTCACTCATATAACTATCTGGTTTAGTTCATCAACCCGAATGATGAATAAAAAAAAAAGTATATTCAACTCATGAAATTTCCTTCCTAGAAAGAAAAGACATAGAGGAAATTTTATGTCTTAACGAATCACACGTAGAGATATTGATAACACACATAGAGTTAATGGTATTTCATAACTAATTGATTGAGCAGCAGCCCGTAAACCACCTAAAAAGGAATATTTATTATTTGATCCATAACCTGACATAAGAAGGCCCACGGGAGCAATACTTGAAATGGCAATCCATAAAAAAACACCAATACTTAAATCGGCTAGAACAAGGCGATATCCAAAAGGAATTACTAAAGAACTTAGTAGAATTGATGTGACTGCTATGGATGGTCCGATACTGAATAAATGAGTATCTCCTCTTGATGGAAGAAGATTCTCTTTGAAAAGTAATTTTGTACCATCTGCTAAAGCTTGAAGAATTCCCAAAGGCCCGGCGTATTCAGGGCCAATACGTTGTTGTATCCCCGCAGATATTTCTCTTTCTAACCAAACAATTCCTAGTACACCTATTGTGATTCCTAATACAGGAGTAAAAATAGGGACAAGCATCCATATGATCTTATATACCTCTTTTAAGGATTCCAATCTAAAAAAAGAATTGATAGCTTGTACTTCTGTTGTATCTATTATCATTTTAACGATCAACTTCTCCCATAATGATATCTATGCTACCTAGTATTGTCATAATATCAGCCAATTTAATTCTTTTAACTAATTGAGGAAGGATTTGCAAATTGATAAAACCCGGTGGTCGGATTTTCCATCTCCAAGGAAAAACACCCTTATCTCCTATCAGAAAAATTCCTAATTCTCCTTTTGGGGCTTCGACTCTCACATAAAGTTCTTGTTTTGACAATTCAAAAGTCGGAGAAGGTTTTTTACTGATAAATCGATAGTCAAAATCATTCCATTCGGGATCCCATACTTTATCAAAGCGCCGGATTTCTAAATTATCATAGGGCCCCCCCGGAATTCCTTCTAAAGCCTGTTGAATAATTTTTATTGATTCTGTCATTTCACCGATTCGTACTAAATAACGAGCTAATGAATCCCCTTCCTTTTGCCATTGAACTCCCCAATCAAATTCATCGTAAGACTCATAATGATCAACCTTTCGAAGATCCCATTGTATTCCGGAAGCTCGTAGCATTGGTCCCGATAAACCCCAATTAATTGCCTCCTCTCCGCCAATAATGCCTACTCCCTCAACTCGCTCTAAAAAAATAGGATTCCGTGTAATAAGCCTTTGATATTCAGTAACTCTTGTTAAAAAATAATCACAAAAATCCAAACATTTATCTACCCAGCCATAAGGTAAATCAGCAGCGACTCCTCCAATACGAAAATAATTATGCATCATTCGCATACCGGTAGCAGCTTCGAATAGGTCATATATCAATTCTCTTTCTCGAAAAATATAGAAGAAGGGGGTCTGTGCGCCAATATCTGCCATAAAAGGGCCAAGCCATAACAAATGCGAAGCTATACGACTTAACTCTAACATAATGACTCTGATATAGCTGGCCCTTTTAGGCACTTGAATATTGCCTAACTGCTCTGGTGCATTTACAGTTATTGCTTCAGTGAACATAGTAGCTAAATAATCCCAACGTGTTACATACGGTAAATATTGTATAATTGTTCGGTTTTCCGCAATTTTTTCCATTCCTCTATGTAAATAACCCAATATCGGTTCACAGTCAATAACATCTTCACCATCTAGAGTAACAATGAGTCGAAGAACACCGTGCATTGATGGGTGCTGAGGGCCCATATTGACTATCATAAGGTCATTTCGTGTAGCTGGTGCAGTCATAAGTTTTTCCCGATTCATTCTTCCATGAATTGCTGAAAGCGAAAAGAGGTTCATCAAAATTTAAGCGAAAATTCAAAACGACTCTTCAAATTAATGATTTTTTGTTTCTCGAATATCCAACTGTCCGATTAATTCTTTATAACGTACTCTATTTTTTTTTGACAAATAGGCGAGCAGCCGTTGACGTTTTCCTAGAATTTTACGTAGACCTCTCTGAGATAAATAGTCTTTTTTGTGCAATTCCAAATGTGAAGTAAGTCTCCGTATCCTATTGGTGAAACTCACTACTTGAAATTCAACAGACCCCTTGTTGTCTTCGTTTTCCTCTTTCAAAATAATTGCACTGAATGGATTTTTTATCATAAAAAAGCTCCTTCTACCCTTTTATTTACATATAAATATTTACATATAAAAATTTACATATAAAATATTTTATTTGATCAGTAATAATAATATTAGTCATTTCAATGTAGTAATTTAGTATACACAAGAATTTTAATTTTAGTTGGACAGGGATAAAAAAGTAGATGGTACGTTTTTACACTTACACCGTCAAATAATTTAGACCGAAAATTCGGAATATTCCATATATTCGTTTATTTTATTTATTTTATCCAAACAAATTGATACGTCATTGACTTAGTATTAAATAAAAAAGATCTAATATTAAACTGGAAGATCTAGTAAGACAGGGCATATGTGCATCTGTTTGCTTTTCTATATGGTACAGAATATATAGGAAAATTGTACCATCAACCAATTTTTAATTGTGGATATATTCTTAACAAACTAAAACGGCTTCCATTATTGGTATTAAACCAATATCTATTCATACAAGCTAAGTCTTCTAATCGATAATTAGGCCAAAGAAATAACTTTAATTTAATTAATTCATTTTTATCTCTATCAAGATGCTTTTTTTGATCCAAAAAAGGATTCCTGTTTTTTATGTTCTTTTTGTTACAAAATACTCGATTTTTATCCACACTATTTATATTCTTTGAGTTGAAAGAAATTAGAATTCTCAATTCTCTACGACGTCTAGATGATAAAATCTTTTCAGGAACGATAAAATCATAATGTTTTTTGTCTCTCTTTCGAATTATTATTTGATATCTTGGGATAGATTCATCCAATTTATTTTTATTGATATATCTTTGTTCTCGATATCTTTGAGGAGTTTGGTACTTACTTTTATGAACCAACGATATACTTACGGTTTGATATATAATAAAGTATCCGTCGTTTTTTACAGACAAACGAATGGGATCGATAAAAAATATCCCCTTTTTATTCAATTCTATAGGAGTCAATTTTTTTCGAATCACCATTATATCCAGATTTATTTCTTTCCTGTGAATAGACGATATAGTAGTATCTCTTGGATTTATCAGTCCAAGCAAGTAACAATATATCTTGATATTATTGATCATTCTTTCAGTTAAATTCGGAATTAAACCATCATCTATTATCCATTGAAAAAGCAAATAGTGTTTCCGTAAGAAAATTATTTCTGGTCTCATCTTATTTCGGATCTTATATTGTTTTTTCATTTTATCTCGGTTTTGTGAATATGATCCAAGGCCTCTTCGGCCCGCGGGTTCTTTTTCTTCTTGATTTCGATTCATTAATTCAGATTCAGAATATCTTTTTTCATTCGATGGTCTAAAAAAATGGAATTTTTTCTTTTCATTGATGTTTTTCTTTTTATTTAAATTTAAAAGAAGTAATTTGCTTGGTATAATCCATGGTTTTATTTTGTATACATTATAAAGTGGCACAAATTCTGGGAAGAACGGAAGTTTCAGATTTGTCGATATTGAGTTTAGACTTTCTTCATTCATTTCCATCCAATCAAAAAAGAGTTTCTTATCATTGATTGGATTTATTTCTAAATTTTGATGAATCATCAGATAAAAAATAGCGTTTTTATCCATTTTATCAATTTTTTGGTAATTCTTACTTCCAAGCTTAGTATTTATATTACTGCTATAATACATTTTGGTCCAGGCCTCAATATCTATTTTTTGTCTTAGAAAAAAATTGAGAATTGTCCAATCAAAATATTTTCTATCTGGATTTTTTTGCATATACATAATATTGACCTTTTCTAGATAATGATTGATAGGAATTTCCTCCAGGCTTTCAAATAAATTTTGTTTATACTTGTTGTAATTAAAAGTAATTTTTTGGTTGTTATTTAATTCTGATGGTGATCCATAAATAATATATGAGGACTTCTTAATTTCAGAATTAATAGATTTATGTGATAAAAGATTATATATATAGTATTTTAGAAAATTATATTTTTGGTTTGTTAATGGATATACTTTAAAATCCTTTTGTTTTTTGTGATAAAGTAATCGATCTTTTTCATACGAATTCCATTTTGTTAAATCTTTATTTTGGGTAATACCACCTTCATTTATTGTAGTTCGCCATTTTTGTGGTATTAATTCAAACCATCTAGTCTGAGATAAATTGTATTGATAATGACCTCTTAACCAGTTTTTCCATTGATTCGTTTCAGAACTTGAAAGTTTTGTATGTCTTAATTCGGAATGAAATATTCCTTGTGTTACAAAATAATTTTTTATTGTAGTCTTAAGAAAAACGGGAGTTACATGATACTCAAAAATAGATCTTAACTTATACAAATTAATAACTTGGGTTTGTGATAATTTGTAAAATACATATGCTTGTGATAAAGAGGATAAGTCAAAAAAAAGATGTGAATTCCTCTTACTATTCTTAATATTGTAAAATTCACTTTTTAGAGTCGAAATAAAGTTAATTTCTTTTTTGTTTTTTATTTCTTGGTTTGTTTTATTATTGTAAATGTATTTATCAAAACAAAAATTTCTTGATTCAAGAACTAGTTGTGTAGGAATTCTGGCAATATGAATGATACATAGAAAGATATCGATGTATATTCTTTTAATGAAAATTTTTATAAACAAATCTAATTTATAGATTAATCGATTTCTTCTTTTTTTTTTTTTTAATATTTTCCAAAAAATTTTTGGTGATTTTTCTTTTCCATTATAACTATAACTTGTTTTGTTAGGACTACTTCTTTTCTTGGCGTTGCTGTTTTTTTCTTTTGTAAGACTCTTTGTTTTCTTTCTGATTGTGCTTGTTCTATCAGCCAGATTTTTAATTTTTTTTTCTCTCGGTGAATAATTTGTATTATCTGTAGATTTAATTTTTCTAAACGAGTCGTTAATTATCTGATTCCTAATTATAGAATCTTTTTTTTGTTTAGTTTCGCCGGATTCATACACCTTTCTAAATAATCGAGTTGGATGTACTTTTAAGAGTTCTTTTTTTATTTTTTTTATAAACAGAAATAAAACGTTTTTGATAACCACCCCTTTTGGTTCTTTTGAATCTTGTAGAAAATTTTTTGTTCTTTCTTTTAAAACGCTTAGAACTCGAAAATGATTATTTTTCGTTTTTCGAATTTTTTTTTTAAGTTCTTTAAAAATAGGCTTAAAAAAGGAAGTTTTGGGGGGGACAGAACCAAAGGGAAGGGTAGTTTGCGTTCCCCAAGCCGTTAAAAAAGAAAACTTTTGTTGTTCTTTCTTTAGATCTTTATAAGAAGAAAAATAGGGCCTCAATTTGGATCTGTGCCAAGGTTTCAAATAAAAAGGAAATACTATTTTTATCTGAATACCATCTTTAAACCAATTTCTGGGAAGTTCGAGTTCTGATACTTGAACACCGTTATAGGTACATATAATATGCTTTTCTCTATTCCACTCATCGAAGTCCTCAGCCCACTCGGGGTGTTGAGATAATAAAATACGCCCAATATTTTTAACTATTATCAATGAAGGTAATAAAATATATTTTCGGAAAATAGATTGAATTATTAAAATTAAACTTCTTGTTGCTTGTGGATATGGAACAAAATCCCAGGCTTCCGCGATTTTTATCCACGTTTTTTCCTTTATTTTGTTCTCTTCTTCTTCCTTTTGTCTTTTTTTTTGTTCCTCTGTATAATCTTTAAATTCTGATCCTTTACCCATACAATTTCTAAAAAAAAAATTAATCTGTTCAGGGATATTAAAAGAAAAAAGGGGGGATTTTTTTATTCTGTCCAAAAAAAGGGGGGAATGCGCATTTGCTTGAAACAATTTCGAAATAAAAGTTTTACGCCTTTGAACACGCATAGAACCTTTGATGAATTCTCGACGAAAATCTGATTCTTCCGAATAGTCTCTAATAGACACCCAGTTTTTGACACTTGCTTTGCGACTACGTTTAGTAGGCCTATAAATTATTACATGATCCCTTTTTCTTGAACGTATATGATAATCCAACGGTAGGCCTTCATGAGCTGCGCCCGACAGGAATTCCAATTCGGTAATAAGTTTGTATGACCATCTAGGGACTTTTTTACTGATTTCTTTTATTACAAATTTTTGTTTTGTTTTTTGACCATTAGGGCTAGTTAGAATTGTATTCAATAAAAATTTGTAAAATTTGGCTCTTTTTTCTGAACCAATCCTTCCTTGTTCTTTTTCTGAAAATAAAGAGAGGCCCTTACAATTTAAACTCGATCCCGATTCTCTATCAAATTTACTGATTAAAGTAAATAAATGACGATTTTCCGTTGAAAAAGTTTTTTTATCAAATCGGTCTATTTTCTGTTCAACCTCTTGGTAATCAGTATCAGGAAGAAGGAGACTATGAATCTTATTAATTTCCATTGTCTCTATGAAATTTTCTAACGAAATTTTATTTATGATTGAAGGTGAAATTTTTTTTTTGATTGTTCCCCGATATAACCCATTCAAAATGGGATCATACATTTTAGGCAAGTAATATTTTCTAGTCTTATCATTACACAATCTAGTACTTTTTTCGAGTATATCTAGAGAAAAAAATCCCGTATCTAGAGCCTCAATTCTATTTAAAAACTCGTTGTTTAAGTTGTTATTTTTGTGTTGGTTAGTATAAACCCAATGATTGTACAGTTCATCCGAAGAGAGTTTTTCTAGTGTGGGCAGGGACATCCTTCTTT